CCTTGGATACAAATCACGAGAATCGATATTTTTCCTCGAATATGTCATTGAAAGGTAAAGGATTCAATCCTTTTTAAGAAATCAAGTTTTTGATCGGAATATGAATCAAACCGAAAGATCCCTTAACTCTTAAGGGGATTCATAGAACGAATCACACTTTTACCACTAAACTATACCCGCTATAACTATAATAGAATATTATATACAAATGAACTTTTTGTCGAACAGAGGAATTGGGCCTAATAAAGATAGGATCATAAAAGAATCATGAAAATGCGAGTGTCGATGTTTTTCGTGGGGGGTTTCAATTTAATGAGATTCCGGAAAGAAAGGGGGGCTCTTTTAAATAACTAAATAACAAGCTCTACCTTTTCCTTTGCTGGAGGGGTTTTAATAGATACGGCTCGCTAAAACCATTGAAATCATAACAGAAAAATGCATTCATTATTATTTAACAACCCATAGTTTCATTTTTTTTATTCCCGTAAGGTCGTCAAGTAACTCAAAAATGGAGAAGGAATTATAAAATAAGAAATGCGACTTTTATCTAATTTATATCCATTTATATAAAAAGAATGGAAATAGCCCTGCGTCTTTTTATTGCTGCTTTAATAGCAAGCATTTTTGTTTTCAAATTCAAATCAGCTAAATCCTTTTAGCTAGGATTCGTTGGAACAAAAAAGGCCCGGCTAGGTATTGACCGGGCCAGGCTATGGGAATAAAAGGAACAAAATCAAAGCAACGGGGTCTTCTTTATTTTTCTTTAGATTTGTCTATTGGATCTTTCGAGCCCTTACTTATATCTAAATGAAATTGCTGGTAAAAGTTGTACATATCTATATAATAAAGAAAGAGAAAGAAAGACTTTTTTCAATCCTTACTTCATGTGTAATGTAACATAGTAATTATTACCTTTTTCAATTGGGAGAGATGGCTGAGTGGACTAAAGCGGCGGATTGCTAATCCGTTGTACGAGCTATTCGTACCGAGGGTTCGAATCCCTCTCTTTCCGTTTCCATTGATGATTGATTTATCTTTCAAATTTTGCAAACCCCTTTTTCTTTTTCCTAGTTCAGCATGTGGAATAGATAAAAAATCCTAAGAAATAAAATCAAGCAAGGAAAACCCTTTTTATTCTTCACGTCCAGGATTACGTCCTGGATCATTAGATAGAAATCCAAAGATGAACAGAGAAACAAAGAATATCACTACTGTGTAAACGAAAAGTTTAAGAGTAAGCATTACACAATCTCCAAGATCATTTTTTGGAAAAACGAGAAAAGAGAATAGATCCTCCATTTTTTATACTAGAATATTCTAAATATTTAGAATATTCTAATAGATTCTATCCTATTTTGACACCAAGAAACGAAGTGATTTCTAAAAATAGAAAAGGATTTTCTGAAATTCAAAGTCATTTGTAATAAGAGTCGCTCATTACCAAAAATGGATTTCATACCCCAATTAAAGATTGGGGGGGCCCTAATAGGGTTAGGGTCTTTCGTTGGAAAAAAGGTCAGAATGACGAAATGGGTCGAGCTGGGTTTTGATTTCTCGAGGTTATCCCCGACTTTCCGTGTTTGAATCGAAGGTTCATACTGTATTAGTTGCTCTTCTTAATTGTTAGAGTTTTTTTCTCGAATAAATCATGAATTTTCTGGGATAGTATTAAAGATTTTATCGAAAACTTACAGCAGCTTGCCAAACAAAGGCTAAGAGAAAAAAGAACAAAGGTATGACTGGCATAACATCTACGATAGGATTCAAAAAAGCATAGGCCTCGGGCAATTTGGCGAAGAAAAGACTAGTCGAATAAGGGGTAGAATTAAGACAGATATAGATCAAACTAAAGATATTAAGCATAACAGACATTTTGTTCTTGGAGATAATTGCATTTTGGTTGAGTTATTGATATAAATAAGGAAAAATGAAGTAAGGTAGACAAAAAGCCCCTCTTTTTCTTTGAACCCACCCAATCAAAAATCCTCCAATTCTCAAAAGAGAATAGAAGAAATCATACTTTCATACAATATCTTAATTGAATTATATGTAATGATCAATAAATTCAGTTGAATTCTATATCTACACGTGTCAAAATCCTAGCAAGAATCTAATCGAGTCTAGAAAAAGATTTTCTATAGATATTTGGACTGGAATTGACGAATACGCAACACCCATATTAGTCTTTATTAGTGTCGAATAGAAATCTAAATGGGGCGTCGCCAAGTGGTAAGGCAACGGGTTTTGGTCCCGCTATTCGGAGGTTCGAATCCTTCCGTCCCAGAGCGTATCCATTCTATCAGAATAAAGATTCCTTTTTAAACAACCTTCTGTTTAAAGGTATAATATTAGTCATAGAATGTGATTCTTTTTTTTTTATTTTTAATGATTCTTCTCTGAATCATATCTTTTTTTTTTTCACAACAAACTGAATGGAATTGAGTGCAAATGACACGCAAATGTAACTGAATCTATTTGTGATCCAGGTAAGATGGTAACATAGATCACAAAAGTTTGAATTCAAAAGGGGTAGGGCGGGCTTTTCATCATATACCCATCCCCTCATATTGAAGGAAGTTAGTTACTTAGAAAAACCTTAGGTCTCATCTCTATATTGAATTTTCAATGATTTATTTTGAATCAAAATGCGAAGGGGCCTATTTTTCCTATTTCTTTTTCCCTACCCCTTAAACTTAAATGAGGTATCCCAAATTATTAATCTTAATGTTCTGCGGATCCCTGAATTCTAAATAAGAGTAAGAGGGGTCTCTTGGTACTAACTAATTAAATTCACTCAATGAGATTACATCTCTTAAGGCTGCGTTAGGGTAAAATAATAAATAGTAGCAAGGATGTAATCTGGACTTGTTTGTCTTTGTCCCTAGACAAGAGATAGTTCATATTCCATAAAAAGAGATCTTTTTGAGATTTATGAATCATCATTTCCATTGAATTCGGGGAGTAGATGGCCGTTAATCAGCAACCAAAGATATTTATGAATTTAAATCTCTGTGTCTGTTCGAATCACATTAACAAAGAATCAAGTTACATATGTAACCAATATATTTTTTTTTGAACTTTTTAGGGATTTGGTGTTTGGCTTTAATGAATAATTGTAAATCTATCTAATCTAACAATTGAGACGGGGTGACTCATCCATTTTATTCACTTGAATGACAAAATTGCAGAAAGATTACTTAACCCCAGGTTAAACAAAATAGGAAAATACATATAAATGAGGAAATGCTTAGCTTCTATGTATGTATTGTTTGATTTCGTTGTATTTCAGTGATAGCAGTCTTTCAATTTTTGTGAAAAGAATTGTAATTGCTTCAATGTGAAAATGGAAATTTTTAACATAGAATATCCATAACAGTAACAGTTGTTCGGTCTATCTGATATGAAAACCCTCTTTTTGTCCATCTGATTGATAAAATCAGAATCCAAAGGACCTAACTCTTACCTTACATCCGTCTTTTTTAGCTATATCACAAAAAAAAAAAGAAATTGAATTTCTTGTTCGATCTAGTTATCTGCTTTAAATTATTGATGAATCAATTCGAAAAGAAAGAGAGATTTCTCTTTGATGATCAAATGTAGTATTTACTGTCAAACTTTATTCCAATAATGATGTAGAAATAGGAAACTTTTTCAATTAGAAAGATTTTTACTGATTCCTTGGGAGTTGAATCTTTGATATTTGAAGAAGTTAGGGTTGGGTCAATGTCAATCTAAATCTAGCCCTAGCCTATCGAGTCACTTGAGGATACAAGATTCAAAAAGAATGCATTTATTCGTATTATTTATATTAGTATTTCCATATTTCTCTTAGATATTAGATATTTCTGTTAATTTGTTTTTTTTTAATCAGATTTTTCAGAAAAATTTGGATCATCTATGTATAGAATAAAAAGGGATAGATTACTATGTCTATGGACGGCTGAACCAATGACTATTCATGATTCCACAATTGAATCAATTCCATACGGGTTACAAATTAGAGGAATGTTATGGTAAAACTTCGTTTGAAACGATGTGGTAGAAAGCAACGTGCGACTTGAAGGACGCGATCCGGTGTGGATTCTTAGTCTTACATCCACCATTTTATATAGGAATGAAAGTGCTCTTGGCTCGACATCATTTGTTGCACTATTGTTGCACTATAACCCCTCTTTTTTGTTGGGTTGTAATGTAAATAAACATAGTACATGATGGAGCTCGAGTAGAAAGTATTAATTCATTTCTCGGGGGCAAAGATCTAGGGTTAATGCCAATCAATAAATTGAAACAACTTCGTAAGTAGATCTTCGATATAGAAATCGAAAGGATCCGATTTTAGCAAGTTTCAATTTAAAAAGAAAATTTGTTGGAATTGAGAAAACTCTTTTGATCCAAAGTGTATCACCCGAGAATCAACCGTTCGTATGATTCTTTGGTAGAAAGAAATCACAAAAGGGGTATGTTGCTACCATTTTGAAAAGATTGAGAAACACCGAAGTAATGTCTAAACCCAATGATTTAAAACAAAGAGAAAGGATCCCGAAACAAGGAAACACCGTTTTAATTGTCTCAATAACTGGATCAAAATAAAGAATCAAAATAGATTTTCAATGAGACAAACAAAAGGGGGTTAAAGACTACTCAATAAATGAAATTGCCTAAAGATTTTCCTTTGAGCTATTTTTGAGAATTATACAACTTGAGTTATGAGTACAAATGGTTTTTTTTAGGAGGGACGAAGAAAAAAACGAGTGAAATCATAGTCTAATTTATTTTATGGACCTTTTTGCCATTCATTAGAATTCTATATATAGAGAAAACTTCGAATCATTTTTTCTCGAGCCGTACGAGGAGAAAACTTCCTATACGTTTCTAGGGGGGGTATTGTTTATCTACATCTATCCCAATGAGCCGTCTATCGAATTGTTGCAATTGATGTTCGATGCCGAAGAGAGGGAAGAGCTCTTCGGAAAGTGGGTTTTTATGATCCGATAAAGAAT